AAAGCAAATCCCCTATGATACACCAGATCCGGCTCGGTTATTGATAGAGTGAATAGATCTGCCATTTCTTGAAATCTCTCTTCTGATTCAAAATCGTGGTGTAACGTGTATCCCCCTTTGTTCCGGTCATGGAATAGATGAAATAAATCCAAAAATGGATTTTTGTTCAAGAATGAAATCTTATTGGAACTGTCCATATCTGGTTCATCCTTCGGAACCATATCACATCCCGGATCTGATGAAATAGGATGAATTGAGACGGTATTTTGTAAATACGTAATTATCTTGAATATATCAACCATTTCTTTATTTTCCGATCGCCTGAAAGGGACAAAAGAAACATCTTGTTTTTTCTTCCAAAATTTCTGATCTCTAGTGGACCTCTCGGTAGGATTCGAACCCAGATGAAGTTCTGACCATCTGTCAGAGAAAAAAGAACGAATTGATCTTGTAGGATTCCCAAGAAATTCTTCGATTTCTTTCGGAAGCAGATGATTATTCATCTGCTTCTCACGTTTCGTGAATAGCCGGGACATTGAGGAAGATCCAAAAAGGCATTTCGGGAATCGATCTGATTCTATCTCTGTTCGTTCCGTTTGAAGAAAGGAAGGATCCCAAAGAATCGATCTTTCTTTTAGTTGCTGAATCTCTGTTTGATCGATCAATGTGTGATATTCTGAATCCTCATTTCTAATGGAATCGAAAAGATCTCTGAATTGATCAGAAGATCCTTTCGATTGGCTAGAATCCGTTACTTGAACGAAAATAGATCTTGTGGAATCATATTGAATATTTGACAATACATTCCGTACCCTGCTAAAAAACCGATCCTTGTTTACCAACCACACATTGTCTAACCAAATCCAATTCTCTCTCGATACGTTCCTCAAAAAATCCGATTCGTGCTGATTCTTCCCCCAACTAACGAAGAGATCTTGTCGGAATTGCCACATATGAAATTGAGCACAATTTTGCAAAGAAATACCCCACTTGTTTCTCGAGAAGAGATGGGAAACATGCTCAATATCATTTGATTGAATAGTTGCCTCAGCTCCTTGTTGTTTGAAGAAACCCTCCCCTTCAATTGGTCGTTTTTCACGAAAAGCAGACATGAGATAACAAATCAAGTCTTTCCCTAAGATTTCGAATAGCTGTCCCGAATTAAAGTTGATTATGTTTCGCTTCTTCCTCGGAGAAAGACGATCAAACAATTCCCAATCATGGTCCTTGCGGATCGGATCATCCGTATAGGATAAAAAAAGAAACCCCAGATATTTGCTATCTTTCTCTTTGAATGAGATCTCAATTCCAGCTACGGTTTCATTAGCTATCTTACAACTAGAATCCCTCTTTTTTCCGATCCGGTTCCTCCACCACCGCGAACCCCGGTTCGATTCAGGCATGATACACTTTTTATTTATTGGGAGAACCCAAGTACTCTCTTGCGGATCCATGAAACAACTCTCAGAAATCTTTTTCCCTTTTGGAAGATACAGGAGCGAAACAATCAACCTATTGATATTGGAAGACCAAAAAGATTCTTCCAATGTCTCATTTCTGGGTCCAATGGAATTCATAGGTATAGGAAGAAGCCCCATCAAATAGAGATTTTTTCTTTCGACCATCTTTTGATTGTTAATACGAGATATAAGGACCGCTACTACAAGCAGTACTACACCTTTGATCATGAAATATCGATTGCTTGTTGAACCCTGTGAATCACGTGAAAGTAGGATACTCCAAATTCGGGGGTCAAAGAGTTTCATAAAACGTTCTTGGTGGAAAAAAATGTGAGTGAAAGATCCCACTGAATCGAATTTGATCCATGAATCTAAGAAATAGTGAGAATTTTTGATCTCTCTCAATATCTCTCTCAATTCGAAGATCCAGGATTTGAATTGATGTCGTTTCATTGATTCCTCCTAAAGATTTTCATTGATTCCTCCTAAAGATTTCATTTCAATTGGAATTTGGTTATTCACGATGTACGATGAGCCCTGTTAAGCATCCATGGCTGAATGGTTAAAGCGCCCAACTCATAATTGGCAAATTCGTAGGTTCAATTCCTGCTGGATGCACGCCAATGGGAACGTTCAATAAGTCTATTGGAATTGGCTCTGTATCAATGGAATCTCATCATCCATACATAACGAATTGGTATGGTATATTCATACCATAACATATGAACAGTAAGAACTAGAATTCTTATCGATACTGGAACTCATAGGGAAGAAAATGGATTTATGGATGGAATCAAATATGCAGTATTTACAGAAAAAAGTATTCGGTTATTGGGGAACAATCAATATACTTCTAATGTCGAATCAGGATCAACTAGGACAGAAATAAAGCATTGGGTCGAACTCTTCTTTGGTGTCAAGGTAATAGCTATGAATAGTCATCGACTCCCAGGAAAGGGTAGAAGAATGGGACCTATTATGGGACATACAATGCATTACAGACGTATGATCATTACGCTTCAACCGGGTTATTCTATTCCACCTCTTATAGAGAAAAGAACTTAAAGCAAAATACTTAATAACACGGCGATACATTTATACAAAACTTCTACCCCGAGCACACGCAATGGAGCCGTAGACAGTCAAGTGAAATCCAATCCACGAAATAATTTGATCTATGGACAGCATCGTTGTGGTAAAGGTCGTAATGCCAGAGGAATCATTACCGCAAGGCATAGAGGGGGAGGTCATAAGCGTCTATACCGTAAAATCGATTTTCGACGGAATGAAAAAGACATATCTGGTAGAATCGTAACCATAGAATACGACCCTAATCGAAATGCATACATTTGTCTCATACACTATGGGGATGGTGAGAAGAGATATATTTTACATCCCAGAGGGGCTATAATTGGAGATACCATTGTTTCTGGTACAGAAGTTCCTATAGCAATGGGAAATGCCCTACCTTTGAGTGCGGTTTGAACTATTGATTTACGTAATTGGAAGTAACCAATTAGGTTTACGACGAAACCTAGAAATCAATCACTGATCCAATTTGAGTACCTCTATGGGATAGACCTCAACAGAAAACTGTTGAGTAACGGCAGCAAGTGATTGAGTTCAGTAGTTCCTCATAGAAAATTATTGACTCTAGAGATATGGTAATATGGAGAAGACAAAATTGTTTGAAGCACGCACAGAACCGGAAGCGCCCCTTGTTTCAAAGAGAGGAGGACGGGTTATTCACATTTAATTTGATGGTCAGAGGCGAATTGAAAGCTAAGCAGTGGTAATTATAAAGATCCCCCGGGGGAAAAATAGAGATGTCTCCTACGTTACCCGTAATATGTGGAAGTATCGACGTAATTTCATAGAGTCATTCGGTCTGAATGCTACATGAAGAACATAAGCCAGATGACGGAACGGGGAGACCTAGGATGTAGAAGATCATACATGAGTGATTCGGCAGATTTGGATTCCTATATATCCACTCATGTGGTACTTCATCATATGATTCATATAAGATCCATCTGTCTAGATATCATCATATACATCTAGAAAGCCGTATGCTTTGGAAGAAGCTTGTACAGTTTGGGAAGGGGTTTTTATTGATAAAAAAGAAGAATCTACTTCAACCGATATGCCCTTAGGCACGGCCATACATAACATAGAAATCACACTTGGAAAGGGTGGACAATTAGCTAGAGCTGCAGGCGCTGTAGCGAAGCTGATTGCAAAAGAGGGTAAATCGGCCACATTAAGATTACCATCTGGGGAGGTCCGTTTGATATCCAAAAACTGCTTAGCAACAGTCGGACAAGTGGGTAATGTTGGGGTGAACCAAAAAAGTTTGGGTAGAGCCGGATCGAAATGTTGGCTAGGTAAGCGTCCTGTAGTAAGAGGAGTAGTTATGAACCCTGTAGACCATCCCCATGGGGGCGGGGAAGGGAGAGCCCCAATTGGTAGAAAAAAACCCACAACCCCCTGGGGTTATCCTGCGCTTGGAAGAAGAAGTAGGAAAAGGAAAAAGTATAGTGATAGTTTTATTCTTCGTCGCCGTAAATAGGAATATTGAAAATCGAATTTTTGGAATTGGAAATAATGTGATGGGCGAACGACGGGAATTGAACCCGCGCATGGTGGATTCACAATCCACTGCCTTGATCCACTTGGCTACATCCGCCCCTTATCCAGCTAAAGGATTTTCTCTTTTTTCCATTCATCATTATTGTATTTATTCTTACCTTCATACTTAGATCGAGATATTCTATTGGACATAGAATGCCAATCTTTAAAATGTAAAAAAAAGGAGTAATCGGCTGTGACACGTTCACTAAAAAAAAATCCTTTTGTAGCTAATCATTTATCGAGAAAAATGGAAAAACTCAACATGAGGGAGGAGAAAGAAATAATAGTAACTTGGTCTCGGGCATCTACCATTATACCCAAAATGATTGGCCATACAATCGCTGTTCATAATGGAAAAGAACATTTACCTATTTATATAACAGATCGTATGGTAGGTCACAAATTGGGAGAATTCGCGCCTACTCTGACTTTCGCGAGACATGCGAGAAACGATAATAAATCTCGTCGTTAATTAATTTGGAAAAAAAATAGATACTTATCATTCATTGGCGGGGGAGAAACCTTATGATAAAGAACTCAAATTCGGGTAGAGAAGTCAAAGTTTTAGCTAAACATCTATCTATGTCTGTTTTCAAAGCGCGAAGAGTAATTGATCAGATTCGCGGGCGTTCTTATGAGGAAACACTTATGATACTGGAACTCATGCCTTATCGAGCATCTTATCCCATTTTAAAATTGGTTTATTCTGCAGCAGCAAATGCTAATCATAATATGGGTTTGAACGAAGCTGATTCATTCATTAGTAAAGCCGAAGTCAATGGGGGCCCCTTTGTGAAAAAGTTAAGACCCAGGGCTAGAGGACGTAGTTATCCGATAAAAAGACCCACTTGTCATATAACAATTGTATTAAAAGATAAATCGAAATTTTAGAGATTCATCTAAAATTTCGATTTATCTTTAGAAAAAAAAATGGATGAAAAGATAATAGAATAAAAAAATATGGGACAAAAAATAAATCCACTTGGTTTCAGACTTGGTACAACCCAAAATCATCATTCCTTTTGGTTCGCACAACCAAAAAATTTTTTTGTAGGTCTACAAGAAGATGAGAAAATACGGAATTGTATCAAGAACTATGTACAAAAAAATAAGAGAATATCCCCAGGTTTCGAAGGAATTGGAATTGCACGAATAGAAATTCAAAAAAGAATCGATTTGATCCAGGTCATAATCTATATTGGGTTTCCAAATTTATTAATAGAGGGCCGAACGCGAGGGATCGAAGAATTACAGATGAATGTACAAAAAGAGTTGCATTCTGTGAACCGAAGACTCAATATTGCTATCACAAGAATTGAAAAACCTTATGGACACCCTAATATTCTTGCAGAATATATGGCTTCACAATTAAGAAATAGAGTTTCGTTTCGAAAGGCAATGAAAAGAGCTATTGAATTAACTGAACAAACAGATACAAAGGGAATTCAAATACAAATTGCAGGGCGTATCGACGGAAAAGAAATTGCACGTGTCGAATGGATCAGAGAAGGTAGAGTTCCTCTACAAACAATTCGTGCTAAAATTGATCATTGTTCCTATACAATTCGAACTATCCATGGAGTATTAGGCCTAAAAATTTGGATATTTGTGAACGAGGAATAATAGACCTTTTTTTATCTTGCCATTCTGTCCAGTGATAGAACAAAAAATGAGAAACTATTTCTGTTTTTTTCCTTTTTCCGTTAAATCAAACAAAAATAAACAATTCTAATTATAATTATATAAGGTTGAATAAAAAATAGATTAATCTTACTTTTGATATAATTGCTATGCTTAGTGTGTGACTCGTTAGTTTTTTCTTTAGAGTTTCAAGCTGGGCTTCAAAAAAAAAAAAAGACTGACCCCCACTATAAACTTAATAACTATATAAAATAAAACAATAAAATAAACGAAAAACTAATAACCAACTTATTGCTTCGTATTGTCGAGATCCCAAGAAACAGTCACTATATGACTGAATGACTGAATCAATCATATAGTTGTAACAACTGAAATTTTCATAAAAAACAAATCTGATTATGGATTTTGAAGAAAAAAATAAAGGGATGCGGATAAATGGAAAGGTGATAGAAAGAGAGAACAAAAATATCAATGATAGATGATTCCAATATGTATGGTCTATGAATCACCTCATAAAAGGCAGTGTGATAAAGCATTAATATTGATATATTAATATATATAATATAATAATACAAATAATAAAGTATAATATAAATAATAAAGAGCCCTGGGTTAATAGAAACTGAGGAGATTGACTCGGGAACAAATTTTGTTGGGAGCTCCGTTGCAGAGTTCAGGCCTAACCATTAATGGAGAAGCTATAGGAACGACGAAACCTGTGACTATATAAGATTCTACTATTAAAATATAAATAAAATAGAAAAGAAAAATGAATCCTAATGATTCATCGGGCGGGATGGCGGAACGAACCAAGAACAAATTGATTTACTCTGAGAGGTCATGGATTGATCCTACGAATGAAGCAGGATAGAGTCAATATCCGCCCGCGAAACCCTTATTTATTTATTGTATTACAATACAATATTGGCTTGACTCGATAAGAGTAAAAAAAAAAATAGGGATTCGTTATAAAAAATAAGCATTATCTATAAATATACACATCTAGCCATATATGGAGCTTCCTATGTAATAAATGAAATATCAATAAATCCCATTACTTAGTTTAGTGTACTAATTATTAAATAGATGTGTATCTGTATCGAATCTTTTCATTCGCGAGGAGCTGGATGAGAGGAAACTCTCATGTCCGGTTCTGTAGTAGAGGTGGGATTAATAAAAAACCATCAACTATAACCCTAAAAGAACTAGATTTCGTAAGCACCATAGAGGAAGAATGAAGGGAATATCTTGTCGGGGCAATCATATTAGTTTCGGCAGATATGCTCTTCAGGCACTTGAACCCGCTTGGATCACAGCTAGACAAATAGAAGCAGGGCGAAGAGCAATGACACGATATGCGCGTCGTGGTGGAAAAATATGGGTACGTATATTTCCAGACAAACCTGTTACAATAAGACCTACGGAAACACGTATGGGTTCGGGGAAAGGATCTCCCGAATATTGGGTATCCGTTGTTAAACCAGGCCGAATACTTTATGAAATGGGTGGAGTATCAGAAACTGTAGCCAGAGCAGCTATCTCAATAGCTGCGTGCAAAATGCCTATACGAACTCAATTTCTTATTTCAGGATAGGGATATAGAACTAAAGATAAACAAAAGGGGTATTGAGGATGAAAAAACAACCGCGGGTTTATTTATTTCTAGACAAACACTATTTCTTTTTTTCCTCATTCTTTGCATTGAAATAACAGATTCAAATAAAAATGATATGATTCAACCTCAGACCCTTTTGAATGTAGCAGATAACAGCGGAGCTCGAGAATTGATGTGTATTCGAATCATAGGAGCTGGTAATCATCGATATGCTCATATTGGTGACGTTATTGTTGCTGTAATCAAAGAAGCAGTGCCCAATATGCCTCTAGAAAGATCAGAAGTAATTCGAGCTGTAATTGTACGTACATGTAAAGAACTCAAACGTGACAACGGTATGATAATACGATATGATGACAATGCTGCGGTTGTTATTGATCAAGAAGGAAATCCAAAAGGAACTCGAGTTTTTGGCGCGATTGCTCGGGAATTGAGACAGTTGAATTTTACTAAAATAGTTTCATTAGCTCCTGAAGTATTATAAATACTAGTAGATGAAACTATGATATAGTTATAGTAGGATATCTGAAATGGATGAAATTAGTAGATTGTGTTTCACGCATATACTTTTAATAATTAATAATTGAAATTGAATAATTCAAAATAAAAAAAACATGTTGATTATATCAAAATTAAGAAGCACCAATAATTAGAATTCGTCATGGGCAGAGACGCTATTGCTGATATAATAACTTCTATAAGAAATGCTGACATGAGTAAAAATGGAACGGTTCGAATAGCATCCACTAATATCACCGAAAACATTGTTAAAATACTCCTACGAGAAGGTTTTATTGAAAACGTTCGGAAACATCAGGAAAGTAACAAAGATTTCTTGGTTTCAACCTTGCGCCATAGAAGGACTAGGAAAGGAATATATAGAACTATTTTAAAACGTATCAGTCGACCTGGTCTACGAATCTATTCCAACTATCAAAAAATTCCTAAGATTTTAGGTGGAATGGGAATTGTAATTCTTTCCACTTCTCGAGGCATAATGACAGATCGAGAAGCTAGACTAGAAAAAATTGGAGGAGAAATTTTGTGCTATATATGGTGATCTTCCTCCGGTATCCTAATTTGATCTCTAACTTCCTATTTGTGAAATAGAGAGGAAAAGTGAGTTATATAACTCTTCCTCCATTAGTTGATGATATTTCAAGGGGTTACCTGGATGAAAGAACAAAAATTGATTCATGAAGGTTTAATTACTGAATCACTTCCCAACGGTATGTTCCGCGGGTCCGTTTAGATAATGAAGATCTAATTCTAGGTTATATTTCAGGGAGGATCCGACGCAGTTTGATACGGATATTGCCGGGAGATAGAGTCAAAATCGAAATAAGTCGGTATGATTCAACTAGAGGACGTATAATTTATAGACTCCGCAACAAAGATTCGAGCGATTAGATGATTTTTGAAAACATTCCTTTGGTGAGAGATACAACTCGAAGCTATAAAATAAAATACAAGAGACTTATTTTCTTCCAAGGAATAGATTTAAAATTAAGGTAAGGAGTGAGAAATATGAAAATAAGAGCTTCCGTTCGTAAAATTTGTGAAAAATGTCGACTGATCCGTAGGCGCGGACGAATTATAGTGATTTGTTCCAATCCGAGACATAAACAGAGACAAGGATAATCTTTCTTTTATAAAATTTATCAAAGAAGGGCCATGTAAAAATAAAGGATCTGTTTTAACATGAAATGGATATCTCCGTATCTTTCTGTATATTTCTGATTCATATTTATGAGATGAAAAAATATGGCAAAACCTATACCAAAAATTGGTTCGCGTAGGAATGGACGTATTGGTTCACGTAAGAATGGACGTAGAATACCAAAAGGGGTTATTCATGTTCAAGCGAGTTTCAACAATACTATTGTAACTGTTACAGATGTACGAGGTCGGGTGGTTTCTTGGGCCTCCGCCGGTACTTCTGGATTCAAAGGCACAAGAAGAAAGACACCCTATGCTGCTCAAGCCGCCACCTTAAATGCTATTCGTACTGTAGTTAATCAGGGTATGCAACGAGCAGAAGTTATGATAAAGGGTCCTGGTCTCGGAAGAGACGCAGCATTACGGGCCATTCGTAGAAGTGGTATACTATTAAGTTTCGTACGTGATGTAACACCTATGCCACATAATGGATGTCGACCTCCTAAAAAAAGACGTGTGTAAAAATAAGAATTAAACGGATTGCAAGAGAAATAAATGATTCAATGATCTGATCAAATAATAATATTTAGTATGGTTCGAGAGGAAATAGCAGGATCCACTCGAACACTACAGTGGAAATGTGTTGAATCAAGAGTAGACAGTAAGCGTCTTTATTATGGTCGTTTCATTCTGTCCCCGCTCATGAAAGGGCAAGCCGATACCATAGGTATTGCCATGCGAAGGGCTCTACTTGGAGAAATAGAAGGAACATGTATCACACGTGCAAAATCTGAGAGGGTGCCGCATGAATATTCTACGATAGTAGGTATTGAGGAATCGGTACATGAAATTTTAATAAATTTGAAAGAAATTGTATTGAGAAGTAATCTGTATGGAGTTAGAGACGCATCCATTTGCGTCAGGGGTCCTAGATACGTAACCGCTCAAGATATCATCTCACCACCTTCCGTGGAAATAGTTGACACAACACAGC